GATAAAGAAAAACTGTTTCAACATCAAAAACAACAAAAACTAGAGCAAACATATAATAACGGATTCGAAATTGTAACCAAGCATCGCCCATCGGTTCTATACCCGATTCATAGCTAGAAAGTTTTTCTGGTCCTTTACTAATTGGAGCTAAAACTCCGGAAATTAGAAATGCCAAGATCGGAATAACGCTTGATATTATTAGAAATGCCCAGAAAATATCATATTCATAAAGCAGAAACATAGATGTACTCCTATGAATGTGGAAAATAGATCGGATTCGTAGATTTCAATTGGAATTTTCAAGTCACCCATAACAGTTTAAACAATTGGATGTAATCAAACTATTTAATTTGCTGCTGTACATATCTCATTTCAAGATTGGAATATTATTTCCGTTACACTTTCCTTTTTTTTTCAGTCTTTTCCTCCGCTGTAAATAATCTCCACGAGCGAACATCTGGAAATCGACGTTTTTCCACTAAACCAAGCCCCGCGCAGTTCCAAACAATACAAGAATCTGGAAATGAAAACTCTACAATTTTTGGATCCTTTTATTTCATTTAGGGCTATACGGACTCGAACCGTAGACCTTCTCGGTAAAACAGCTCAAACTTGTTATTATCAAAATGAGTTGAACTGTTTCAAAAACCCAACATGCATTTTTTTTGCATTGGGCTCTTTCATTAACTAATAGAAATATCAGCCAGTCTGCCATACTTTTTTTTTTTTGAAAGAAAGATTAAAGAGATGGCTCCATGCCCTTTGATTCATTACTGATCTAGGAGCACTGTCAAAGTGTTTCAAAGAAGGGTTATCTTGACGTAGGTCTGCTCTGGCCTTGATCAACCTAAGTTAAATGGAGTCTCTATCGGCTCGGCTTAAAGCATAAAATATGCAACTTTATACACCTTAAAGCTCATAAGGACGAAAAGAGATTTTGTTGAGGTCCTTGTGCTCAGTCTTCCTAGCATTGAATAAACTTCATTTTTACCTTATCAATATCTCAAATCAAAGGCGGGTTTTATTTGGGACCTAACTAAATAGGCACTCCAGTTAGACCGAACCTTTTGTCAGGCTATTGTTCCCTCATAGTCATGGAGTAAGACATTGATTTGATTACATGATGGACTTCTCTGAAAAACATTGGCGCACGTGTAAACGAGTTGCTCTACCAACTGAGCTATAGCCCTTGTGCTTGTAATAGATATTTTATTATGTAGATAATTTCTTGTCAAGATGAATATTCCGGAATCCAACATCATAGCTCTTTGATCTTTTTGATTGGTATTGCTTATAAATAATATTCCATTTATAATCTATCGAAGAGCTGGGGCCCATTTGTTTCTCTTTGTCATGATAAATGACCTACTTAACTCAGTGGTTAGAGTATTGCTTTCATACGGCAGGAGTCATTGGTTCAAATCCAATAGTAGGTAGAACTTATTAGATACCGTTGATTCTGATATCTAATAAGTTGTTCTATTCATCTATCTATTCTATTTAATTTAATATATAAATAGAAATAGAATATGTTCTATTATAGAATATAATAAAATGAATTAATTGACATTTGCATCAGAACCTAATTCCACTTGATTCTATTCAATCGGCACAAAATTTAGTTTGATTATTAGCCGGGGTACATAAACAAGTTATGAAATTGGATTGATAGCCTCTACTCGTGTCCTAGCTCGTCTGAGAGCTAGATTTGCCTCAATTGTTTGTCTCTTACCTTCAGCTTTCTTCAAATTCGTTTCCGCTTTTTCAAGAGTTTCTTGAGCTTCTTGGGGATCAATGTCACTACCCTTCTCTGCATCATTTACTAAAATGGTAATCTCATTATTACCGATTCGAGCAAAACCGCCCATCAGAGCCATCGTTAACCATTGGTTGTTAAGGCGTATTCTTAAAATACCTATATCTACAGCTGTAGCAATAGGGGCGTGGTTTGGTAATACGCCAATTTGTCCACTATTAGTGGATAGAATGATTTCTTTCACTTCGGAATCCCAAACAATTCGATTAGGGGTCAGTACACAAAGATTTAAGGTCATTTCTTCGATTTGCTCTCCATTTCTAATTCTAAGTTTATAGCCTTCGCGGTAGCTTCGTCGATGGTACCTACCAAATAAAAAGCCTGCTCAGGAAGACTGTCTAATTCCCCCGAAAGGATTAATTTAAACCCTCTAATTGTTTCTGCTAAACCAACATATTTTCCTGGAGAACCAGTAAAAACTTCTGCTACAAAAAAGGGTTGGGAGAAAAAACGTTCAATTTTTCTTGCTCTTGCTACGGTTAAACGATCCTCTTCGGATAATTCGTCCAGCCCAAGGATAGCTATAATATCTTGCAGTTCTTTGTAACGTTGTAAAGTTTCCTTAACTCTTTGAGCAGTTTCATAATGCTCCTCGCCAACAATCCGAGGTTGGAGCATAGTTGACGTTGAATCTAAGGGATCTACTGCTGGATAGATCCCTTTGGCAGCTAATCCTCTTGATAG